AATAACCAAATTCCAATTGAAATAAAATCTTTAGTTTAAATAAAATCTTTAGGAGGGATTTATGAGACGACATCAATTCAAATTCTGGATCGTCGAATTGAGAGAGATCAAGAATTCTTACTATTTCTTAGATTCGTGGATCAAACACATTTTTTTCCATCAAGAACGCTTTATGAAACTCTTTGACCCCCGAATTTGGAGTACCCTACTTTCACGTGATTCGCAGGGTTCAACAAGCAATCGATATTTCATGATCAAAGGTGTAATCAAAGGTGTAGTACTGCTTGTAGTAGCGGTCCTTATATCTCGTATTAACAATCGAAAGATGGTCGAAAGAAAAAATCTCTATTTGATGGGGCTTCTTCCTATACCTATGAATTCCATTGGACCCAGAAATGAGACATTGGAAGAATCTTTTCGGTCTTCCAATATCAATAGGTTGATTGTTTCGTTCCTGTATCTTCCAAAAGGGAAAAAGATTTCTGAGAGTTGTTTCATGGATCCGCAAGAGAGTACTTGGGTTCTCCCAATAAATAAAAAGTGTATCATGCCTGAATCTAACCGGAGTTCGCGGTGGTGGAGGAACCGGATCGGAAAAAAGAGGGATTCTAGTTGTAAGATATCTAATGAAACCGTAGCTGGAATTAAGATCTCATTCAAAGAGAAAGATAGCGAATATCTGGAGTTTCTTTTTTTATCCTATACGGATGATCCGATCCGCAAGGACCATGATTGGGAATTGTTTGATCGTCTTTCTCCGAGGAAGAAGCGAAACATAATCAACTTGAATTTGGGACAGCTATTCGAAATCTTAGGGAAAGACTTGATTTGTTATCTCATGTCTGCTTTTCGTGAAAAAAGACCAATTGAAGGGGAGGGTTTCTTCAAACAACAAGGAGCTGAGGCAACTATTCAATCAAATGATATTGAGCATGTTTCCCATCTCTTCTCGAGAAACAAGTGGGGTATTTCTTTGCAAAATTGTGTTCAATTTCATATGTGGCAATTCCGCCAAGATCTCTTCGTTAGTTGGGGGAAGAATCAGCACGAATCGGATTTTTTGAGGAACGTATCGAGAGAGAATTTGATTTGGTTAGACAATGTGTGGTTGGTAAACAAGGATCGGTTTTTTAGCAAGGTACGGAATGTATTGTCAAATATTCAATATGATTCCACAAGATCTATTTTCGTTCAAGTAAGGGATTCTAGCCAATTGAAAGGATCTTCTGATCAATCCATAGATCATTTCGATTCCATTAGAAATGAGGATTCAGAATATCCCACATTGATCGATCAAACAGAGATTCAGCAACTAAAAGAAAGATCGATTCTTTGGGATCCTTCCTTTCTTCAAACGGAACGAACAGAGATAGAATCAGATCGATTCCCGAAATGCCTTTTTGGATCTTCCTCAATGTCCGGGCTATTCACGGAACGTGAGAAGCAGATGAATAATCATCTGCTTCCGGAAGAAATCGAAGAATTTCTTGGGAATCCTACAAGATCAATTCGTTCTTTTTTCTCTGACAGATGGTCAGAACTTCATCTGGGTTCGAATCCTATTGAGAGGTCCACTAGAGATCAGAAATTTTTGAAGAAAAAACAAGATGTTTCTTTTGTCCCTTCCAGGCGATTGGAAAATAAAGAAATGGTTGATATATTCAAGATAATTATGTATTTACAAAATACCGTCTCAATTCATCCTATTTCATCAGATCCGGGATGTGATATGGTTCCGAAGGATGAACCGGATATGGACAGTTCCAATAAGATTTCATTCTTGAACAAAAATCCATTTTTTGATTTATTTCATCTATTCCATGACCGGAACAAAAGGGGATACACGTTACACCACGATTTTGAATCAGAAGAGAGATTTCAAGAAATGGCAGATCTATTCACTCTATCAATAACCGAGCCGGATCTGGTGTATCATAGGGGATTTGCCTTTTCTATTGATTCCTACGGGTTGGATCAAAAAAAATTCTTGAATGAGGTATTCAACTCCAGAGATGAATCGAAAAAGAAATCTTTATTGGTTCTACCTCCTCTTTTTTATGAAGAGAATGAATCTTTTTATCGAAGGATCAGAAAAAAATCGGTCCGGATCTACTGCGGGAATGATTTGGAAGATCCAAAACTAAAAACAGCGGTATTTGCTAGCAACAACATAATGGAGGCAGTCAATCAATATAGATTGATCCGAAATCTGATTCAAATCCAATATAGCACCTATGGGTACATAAGAAATGTATCTAATCGATTCTTTTTAATGAATAGATCCGATCGCAACTTCGAATATGGAATTCAAAGGGATCAAATAGGAAATGATACTCTGAATCATATAACTATAATGAAATATACGATCAACCAACATTTATCGAATTTGAAAAAGAGTCAGAAGAAATGGTTTGATCCTCTTTTTTCTCGAACCGAGAGATCCATGAATCGGGATCCTGATGTATATAGATACAAATGGTCCAATGAGAGCAAGAATTTC